AAAAAAAAGTAAAATAATATTAGTAGGACTTAGGTTAATAGAAACCTGTTGCCTTCAAAGCAATTAATAGATTAATAAGTCTAGTCCTAAATGAAAGCTTTAAAGACAAACTCATTATATATTAGCCGTTGATTTTTTTCTACTAAACATAAGGATATAGGAACTCTATATCTTATATTTGGAGCTTGAGCCGGGACAGTGGGAACAGCTATGAGAAAAATTATTCGAGTAGAATTATCTCAACCAGGTTCTCTTATACAAAAAGATCAAACATATAAAGTTATAGTAACTGCTCACGCATTTATAATGATATTTTTCATGGTAATGCCAATTATGATAGGAGGCTTTGGGAATTGATTAGTCCCCTTAATGATTGGAGCTCCAGACATGGCTTTTCCTCGAATGAAAAAAATGAGATTTTGATTGGTTCCTCCTTCATTTCTTCTTTTAGTGGCTTCTGCTGGTAAAGAAAGGGGAGCTGGGACAGGATGAACAGTATACCCTCCACTATCAGGACCTGTTGCTCATGCTGGAGGATGTGTAGATTTAGCAATATTTTCTCTTCATCTAGCGGGAGCTTCTTCAATTATGGCTTCAATTAACTTTATTACAACAATCATTAATATGCGAGCTCCTGGAATGACTATGGATCGAACTCCACTATTTGTTTGGTCTATTTTAATTACAACATTTCTTCTTCTTCTTTCTCTACCCGTTTTAGCAGGTGCCATTACTATGCTATTAACAGATCGAAATATTAATACTTCCTTTTTTGATCCTACAGGAGGGGGAGATCCTATATTATTTCAACATTTGTTTTGATTTTTTGGTCACCCAGAAGTTTATATATTAATTTTACCAGGATTTGGTATTATATCCCATGTAGTTACTAATCGAACAGGAAAGCAACAGCCTTTTGGTTATTTAGGAATGATGTATGCAATGATAGCTATAGGTATTTTAGGATTTATAGTATGAGCACACCACATGTTTACAGTAGGTCTTGATGTTGATACACGAGCTTACTTCACTGCTGCTACTATGATAATTGCTATTCCAACTGGGGTTAAGGTATTTAGCTGGTTAGCAACACTCCAAGGAGTTCCTTTTAATATTAACAGAGCTCACCCTTCTCTTTTATGGGCTATAGGGTTTATTTTTCTATTTACAGTCGGAGGACTAACAGGAATTGTTTTATCTAATTCTTCTTTAAAAGTAGCCCTTCACGATACTTATTACGTAACAGCTCACTTCCATTATGTTTTATCAATGGGTGCCGTATTTGCTATTTTTAGAGGATTCAACCACTGGTTCCCTTTATTTACCGGAGCCCAACTTGACAAAAATGGGGCTACTGCTCACTTTATACTTATGTTTATAGGGGTAAATTTAACATTTTTTCCTCAGCATTTTTTGGGACTTGCAGGTATGCCCCGACGATATTCTGATTACCCGGACGCCTTTACCTTCTGGAAAACAGTTTCATCATTGGGTTCTCTCCTTTCGTTTATAGGTACTATAGGATTTTTGACAATGGTGGCCCTTTCATTTTCTAAAAAGAAAGAAAAAACAACAAAAGAGGTTATATCAAGACTAGAGTGACATTATCCTTCCTTTCCTCCTCAGGAACACACATTTAATGAAACCCCTGTTTCATGAAAGAATATTAAAAAGAGAATTTTAACTTAGAGGAAACTAGTTTAATAAAAACCAACGATTTCGGCTCGTTAGATTCTAAATAATTAGAGTTTCTTTATGAGTATATTCCCATTTATAACTATTTTTTCATCAATTATAGCTTTTATTAGAATTATATATAAAAAGAAATTTTTATTATCTATTTTAATTGCATTAGAATTACTGTTACTAAAACTTCTTATTGTAAAAATTTTTATATCAAAAAATTTAACTAAAAGGATAAGATTAAGATTTTCTCTTTTCTTATTAACCTTATCAGCTATAGAAGCTAGGATTGGAATATCAATTTTAGCCTTAATTTCACGTAAATTTAATACCAAAAGCATTAAATCAATTAATCTTCTTAAGAAATAAAATAATAAAAATGTCACATTCATCACAACTTAGTTTTCAAGATGCCGCATCGTATGTTATGGGTGAATTTCACCACTTTCATGATTACGCTATGATATTTGTAGTTTTTATAACTATTTTGGTTATGTATGCTCTTATTCTACTTCTTTTTTCCGCCCCTACCCACTGAAAGTTTACAGAGAAGCAACAAGTAGAATTATGATGAACAATCTCCCCTAGATTTATTTTAATAGCCCTAGCGATACCCTCTATTAACCTTCTCTATTGAATGGATGAAGGAACAAACCCAGATATTACAGTAAAGACTGTGGGACATCAATGATATTGAACATATGAAATTTGGGACGATCAACGACTAGAATTTGACTCTTATATGGTTCACATAGAAGATATAGCTCAAGAAGGATTGCCTCGACTTTTAGAAGTAGATAATCGATTAACTTTACCATACAAAACTGATATCCGGGTGATTACATTTTCAACGGATGTTATTCATGCCTGAACTGTCCCTCAACTTGGTCTTAAGATGGACGCCGTTCCAGGACGATATAATCAGATGTTTGTTAATATTGATCGACCTGGAATTTTTTATGGACAATGTTCAGAAATTTGTGGGGCTAACCATAGATTTATGCCAATTGTAGTAGAAGCAGTAAACCAACAAACATTTTATAAATGATGTAAAGAAATAGCTGAAGCTTAACTTTAATTAACTTAATTTCTAAAGTATTTGACTCTTGATCATAAGAAGGTGGAGAATAACCATCATTAAAGAATGCCACAACTAGACTTCTCTATCTGATTAATCAATTTAATCACTTGTTGATCTATGTTTTTTTTAGTTTATTCTTCTATTAATAAAATTATTACCAACCAAGAGATAAGAAAAATTTCTAAAGAAAATAAAGAAACTATAAACAAAGAATGACCATGATAAATAAAATATTTGACCAATTTCTACCTGTAAAGATATCAATTTTTTCGCTGACCTTAATAGGAAGACTAATTGCTCTTTCATGAATATGGTTAAAAACAAAGACTCATTGACTAATATCACGAGGAAACAGTCTTTCTTTAATTTTAAAAAGATTATGAAACCTACTATTAACTAACATAAAAACTAAGACTAAACCATGATCTACTTGACTATTTTCCTTGTTTCTTATTTGTTTTAGCTTTAAAATTATGAGACTTATTCCTTACACTTTTTCTCAAACATCGCATCTTAGATTTACATTTGCTCTTTCTCTACCTCTATGGATAATGGTAAAAATAGCTGGTATTAAGAACAATTGAAAGAGAAAGGTAAGACATCTTTTACCCCAAGGAACACCTATTTACCTAATACCTGTAATGATAATAATTGAAACTATTAGTTTATTTATACAACCCTTGACACTTGGTTTTCGACTAGGGGCTAACTTACTTGCTGGTCATCTTTTAATATTTCTTTGTTCTTGTACAATAGCTGAAGCTATTAACTATAAAGCTTACTTAGGAGCTATTTCTTTCTCGTTAATTTTTATTTTATTAATCTTGGAAATAGCAGTAGCCTTTATTCAAGCCACTGTATTTTTGATTTTAAGAAAGAATTACCTAGAAGAAAAAGTAAAAAGATAATAAAAATGAAAAAAACATTTAAGCACCAACACCCATACCATATGGTAGATCGAAGTCCTTGACCTTTAGGAGCTGCCATAGGAGCAATGGTTACAACAACAGGGCTAGTATCTTGATTTCAAGGAGATTCTATTTTTACGGCATCTCTCGGCTTGATTACTTTATCAATTATTCTATTTTTTTGGTGACGGGACGTTGTACGAGAGGCCACTTTTCTTGGTATGCATACTTCGTTTGTAGTACAAGGGCTAAAGTTAGGATTTATTTTATTTATAGCCTCAGAGGTAATGTTCTTTTTTTCTTTCTTTTGAGCCTTTTTTCACAGAGCTCTATCCCCAACTGAAGAAATAGGTATGTCATGACCCCCTACTGGGACAAAACCTATTAACCCATGAGGAGTACCTCTCTTAAAAACTGCGGTACTTTTATCATCAGGTGCTTCTTTAACTTGATCCCACCACAGATTACGAGAAGGAAACGGAAAAGAAGCTTGAACTTCTTTATTAATAACAATAGCCTTAGGAGCCTGATTTACTTCCTTACAAGCTTTTGAGTACTGAGAAGCTAGATTTTCTATAGCCGACAGAGTCTATGGAAGAGTGTTTTTTGTGGCAACTGGATTCCACGGATTGCACGTCATTATAGGTACATCATTTCTATTTATTTGTTTATTGCGGCTAATTAAGAGACACTTCTCGTTGAATCACCACGTAGGCTATGAATGTGCTATTTGATATTGACACTTTGTGGACGTAGTATGAATTTTTTTATTTATTTGTATATATTGGTGAGGAGGAGCTTAAGAAGGTACAGGATTCAAACCTGCATCATATTAGTTTCAAGCTAACCGCATTACAAATCTGCCAACCTTCTTTTTTATGAAAAATATAATATTTTATAGAACAGTTTGTTTAGTTATAACTACCCTTTTATTTATTTTAGGTCAAGTACTTCCTTCTAGAAAAAGAGATTTACAAAAGACCTCTCCTTATGAATGTGGGTTTGATCCAATAAAATCTTCTCGTTTACCATTTTCTTTTCGATTTTTTCTAGTAGCTCTCTTATTTTTATTGTTTGACCTGGAAATAGCTATTCTGCTACCGCTTCCATTTTCTTCAGTATTAGAGAACATAACTAAAGTATTTTTTCCTTTATCGTCTTTTATTATAATTCTTACAATAGGTCTTATATATGAATGAATTAACGGAGGACTTGACTGAGCACAAAAATAAAAATGATTACTTTATCTTTAATGATTATAGGGTCCATTATTACCTCTTTGCTTGTCCCAAACAAAAAGTTATGAACGACTTCGATTATAAATACCTCAGCAATACTTTTTGTGTCTTTTATCTTTTATAGAGGAAATAAAAAAGTGATTTGAAATCACCTTTCTATAAAATTAGCACTTGATAAAATTAGTACCCCTTTGATTGTTTTAAGAGCCTGATTAATACCAGTTTCTATAATGGCCAGAATAAAAAGATTATCAAGAAATACTTTTAGTAACCAACAAAGATTTATAATTCTTAAACTTTTTATTCTTTTAGCTTTAATTTTTACTTTTTCTACTACTAAATTAATTATATTTTTTATAGCTTTTGAGGCAACCTTAATTCCTACCTTACTTCTTATATCCCGCTGAGGAATGCAAAAGGAGCGAATAGAGGCCTCTTACTACTTTTTGTTCTATACTCTTATTAGATCTTTGCCCCTCCTTATAGGACTGATAACCATTTATTATAAAGAATTTAATACTAACATAATTGTAGCAAAATGAAAACCTCCAGAGGTTAGATCCCCTATTCTTACGACTTTTTGTATAGTTGCTTTCTTGGTTAAGGTTCCTATATTTTTGTTTCATTTATGGCTCCCTAAGGCGCATGTAGAAGCTCCTGTGGCTGGATCGATGATTCTTGCGGCAATTCTATTGAAGATGGGTGGTTATGGTTTTATACGATTGTTTCACTATTTTTGGTATTCACTAGAAGACAAAATTTCCCCTGTTATTGTTATCTTTTGTTGTTGGGGAGGGATTTTAACTAGATTAATTTGTCTAACTCAAACAGACTTAAAGTCTCTTATTGCTTATTCCTCAGTTTCACACATGAGATTTATGATAGCCGGAATTGCAACGGGGACTAAATGAGGGATAAACGCTAGAATAATTATAATGATAGCTCACGGAATAGTTTCGTCCGCTCTTTTTGCCCTAGCTAAAATATTTTACGAGCGAACGGGGACTCGAACACTTCTAGTCAAACGGGGCTTAAAGAAAGCTGTTTCCTTAATGCCTATATTTTGATTAGCGTTTGCTTGTGCTAAATTAGGACTACCTCCCCTTCCAAAAGCGATAGGAGAACTATTATGTTTTTCTTCAATTTTAAAATGGAGATTAATTTCTTATTTTCCTATAGCCACAGGAATTGTTTTCACCAGTATCTTTAGGTTGTCAATTTATCAAATACTAAAAAGAGGATGATCCTATAGATGAAGACTTATGAGCAGTTTATTTAAAGAACGGGAAAAACTAACAATTACCCTCCATTTGTTACCTCTTTTAATTTTAGTAATAACGCCGAAATTGATATCTTAATCGACAATAGTTTATAAAAAATAGTAGATTGTGATTCTAAAGAATAAGGAATAACCCTTATGTCGACCATCTCTAACTAAGGTATCATAGATTATTCTTATCCTGCTAAGTTAAAGAATCTGCAGTTTGATTCTGTGGGATACCTATGATTCTAAGAACTCTGACTTTGGTAGCATTTTTTTTATTTGTTATAGTAAAATTTCTTACGCCTAAGAAAATATCCACTAAGTTTTTAATGAAAGCTTCCGCAATGTCTTTTTTAATTTTGATATATTGGTTTTTTTTGGGGATTCCTTCGTTTATAATTAAACTAAAATGATTTTCATGGACCTTAAAACAGTTTTCTGTTTCTTTAATAATTGATTTTCCTTTTGTAATTTTTTCAGCGGTAGGTCTTTTTGTTACTTGGTCAATTATACAATTTTCAGAATATTATATGTCGACTGACCCAAAAAAGGGTTCTTTTATTAAAACCTTAACTTTATTTTTGTTATTTATGATGTTACTAGTTTCTTCGAATAATCTGTTTGTCCTATTTGTTGGCTGAGAAGGAGTAGGTATAATGTCTTTTATTTTAATAGGGTGATGATTTACCCGATCCGAAGCTAACAGGTCTGCTATACAAGCTATTATATACAAACGTATAGGGGATAGAGGGATGGTTGTATTTATGGCTATCACCATATTAGAATTGAAATCTTGAAAACTGAAAGAAATCCTTTTAGCTAAAAGAACAATTTTATTAAACATAGGAATCTTAGGAGTTATATTGGCAGCCACAGGGAAGTCAGCCCAGTTTAGGCTTCATCCCTGACTCCCTGCCGCCATGGAAGGACCAACACCAGTTTCAGCTCTTCTTCATAGGTCTACTATGGTTGTTGCTGGGGTTTTTCTCTTATTTCGTTGTAGACCTCTTTTTTCTACCCAAAGTTGAATATTAAGAATTATAGCCATTTTAGGAGCTCTAACGGCCCTTTTTGCAGCAAGTGCTGCTCTTGTGCAGTATGACATGAAGAAGATAGTTGCCTATTCTACAACCAGACAACTGGGGCTTATGGTAGTGGCAATTGGTATAAAAATGCCAGAACTAGCTCTCTTTCATATTTGCACCCACGCTTTTTTTAAGGCCTTACTATTTCTTTGTTCTGGTAGAGTTATTCATAGCTTTAAAAAAGAACAAGACCTCCGCAAGATGAGAAAAGCAGCAAGAGTTCTCCCTATAACTATTAGATCCATAGTTATTGGGAGGCTAGCTTTGTGTGGTTTACCTTTTTTAGCCGGATATTATTCAAAGGATCTTATTTTGGAAGCTGGACAACTTAGAATTTCAAAAAGAATTAGAGTTATTCTGTCAATGGTAGCAACCCTTATGACTGCAATCTATAGTATCCGAATGCTATTTTTTCTTATGATTCCATCCACCTCATCCAATGCAATTAACCCCATATCTGAGGAATATAAGAACCTCAGGGAACCTATTTTACGGTTAACATTAGGGGTATTTATATCCGGGTGGTTTCTAACCATATCTCTGATGAATAGAGAACCTTTGGTCGTACCTTTCCTTAAAAAGATTACTCCTATCTTATTGTTAATTATAGCCACTACGACCATACTTTTGAACATAGAGATCCCCCAATCACAGTTAGCCATCAACTTTCTCAGGAGGAAATGATTTTATGTAAAAATACTACACAACAAAATTCTCCTCAAGCTAATAAATAATAGCATAATAGGCGTTCTTCGTTCCCTAGACCAAGGATGAACTTCTCTTATAGGAGCCATAGGACTTTCCAGGAGAACTTTAGCGATAATTAAGAATTTGTTGAGTAGACATAAATCACACGTAACATCCTACCTTAAGATTTTTTTGATTACTATTACGGTCATTTTTATTTATTGTTTACTATAAGAGCAGCTATTATAGTCTTCGGAGACTGCATTGTCTATGTTCAAACCCTACAACTAAGATAACAACTAAAGCCACCAAAAGAATAAAAGCCAGAAGACAGGTTAAAGCGCCCATTCTGATAAAAACTTCTCTATAACCTATTTCTCTTCTTAAGCTTAATAAAGAAATGCTATCACTAGAGCAAAAGAATTCGCTTAAAGTGGGAACAATTACTGCTATAATCAGAAAAGAGAAGATTAAAAATTCTTTTCAGCTAGAGCCGGGATACCGTTCAGCGGACAATATCGTTGAGAAAAGAAATACCACCAACATTCCTCCCACATATACTAAAATTACTAATAAGCCGAAGAAAGGTAGACCGCACAAAAAGAAATATAGGGAGAATCCAATTGACTGTAGAAGGACACCAAAAAGCCCAAAGTAGGGAGAACCCCTGAATAGAATTACGAGGCCTCCTAAGAGTATTATACAACTAAGTATCTCAAGCATTTATATTGTATAATTAATTGCAGCTACAATAGGGTCCCCCCGGTACCTTGCCTGGAGTCCCTCTACAGGAAATGAATATTGACTAATGATTCTCAGAGCTTTATAGGGTCCTATAGATATATTACCTACTATAGATACTTATTCTTAATATAGATTTTCATACAGCCCATTTTTTGATTAAATACCTTTATTGATTATAATCCTTGTCACGGTGAATACCCAACAGACCTATTACTGCAATAAGGGTTTCCTGCCTACAGGGAACGGGCACCATTGCCATTTGTATTGGAGTCTTAAGGCATCCTATACACCCACCAAACTTACGACGACTAGTCTTAATGATTTGTTACTACTATGATATAACCGACACCACTCTTCCTAATGCTTCAGGTTAAACCAACTATTTCCCTCTCTTATCAGATGCGGTCATCTCCCGCTCTCTACGCTCTTTGCACTTCGATTCGCTTCGATAGATTAGCGTACGAGGTCGCCCTCCGGTCAGGTATTCCCAGCCGGGCATTCCCCTCTAGTCCGCACTACATCGGAGCCGTTCCCGCTTGTCAGGTATTCTGGCGCTAACCAACGACATCCTCTTTGTGCGAGATCCCATAATTTCAATTCGCCTCCGCCCGTAGGTCTTCACCTCTTGAAAGTAGTTCTTGTCGCTTGTCAGGTATTCTGTCGCTCCAAGAACAGATGACTTCTTTGAAACATATTCTAATTCCCTTAGAACATTGTCCTTAACGCTCGTCAGGTATTCCGTCGCTTGGACGATCCCTCCCAGGAGTATTCTCTAGTTCCCATGACCTATCAACACCTAATGTTATCTTTTGAGCATCCTTTCCTCTCTAAAGAATTGCATCGTCACTTCGTTCCTTATTATATATTTTTTTTTATTAAGGTGGAATAGGGGTACAGGCTTATTATTAGTCTCTTATTACTAGAGGTTTTCCTATCTTGTTTATAGATTATATAATCCTTCTGATTGGAAATCAGACGTACCTCTTATACTAACAAGATTTTTCTTATTTATAGGTAAATTTCAATACTAACTTTTATTAAACTCTATCTTATAATAAAAGATAAAACTTTTTGTACGTGCTAGAACTCCCCTAGAGTTTTTACTCCACTTTATTATTCTTAGTTCATAAAAGTGGGGTAAATATTATAAGCTAAATTTTTAACAAGGGGGGTACCTTATTAAAAACTCAATTTTTCTTATTTTTTCTAATTTTTTGTATAGAATAAGATTAATCTTTTTTCTACTTCTCAAAATTCCTTTCGTACAAGAAGAGAATAATAAGTAGATAGAAACTGTCCTGTCTCACGACGGACTGAACTCAGATCACGTAAGATTTTATGGGTTGAACAAACCCACCCTTGGAAACTGCTGCACCTCCAGGAAATCTTGATCCAACATCGAGGTCGCAAACTTTCTTGTCAATGTGCACTCTCAAAGAAAATTACGCTGTTATCCCTATGGTAACTTTTTCTTTATTCATAAAATTTATGGATCATTTTTAACTAGATTCAAAGCATTAAATTTATCTTTGTTTAATTATAAAGATAGTTGCCCCAACTAAAACTTATTTATATAAATCGTTATATATTTAAGTTAAAGCTCAATAGGGTCTTCTCGTCCCACTCATTTATCTTGGTTTCTTCACCAAGATAATAATTTCAAATATTGTAAGGAAAGACAGTATTTCCTTCGTCTAGCCATTGATTCCAGCCTGGAATTAACAGGCAAATGATTATGCTACCTTTGCATGGTCAGAGTACCACAGCCGTTTAATCGTTTTGATCACCGGGCAGGCAGTACCTTTAATAGTTTTCTAAAGGCAATGTTTTTGGTAAACAGGCGAGAAAATTGTTTGCCGAGTTCCTCTCCTTACATTATTGTTATTATTATGTTCTAAGATAAGAATATAGTTTTGTAGAAATTATTTTTATTTATAATTCTTATTTGTTTCCTAAGCCACAAAAATAATAATTTTTACTTATAAAGCCATCATTATATGATATTTTATCATTACCTAAATAAAGTTTGACAAAAACGGAATTTTGTTCAAAAATTTCTTTTATAATAAAAAGGAGCTCAAACGCTTTCTTCAAAGAAAATGCTTAAATCCTATTTCTTTTTATAGCCTATTTTATTTTATGTCCTTTATTTGTTACAAAGATTTTTTTCTTTAACAAGACATCGATCAGCCGACATATTGTGTATAAATCAGTTTTATCATAGCTTACACTATATTCTTTAGGAAAAAGCTATCATAGTATTCGATTAGCTTTTCACAACTATCTGATTCTCTAACCTTACTTTTTCTACAGTTAGGTTTTCTAGTCTCCACTGGGGAAACAGATAGATCATACTATTTCGTTTACAAAAAAGTTTTTAATTCTTTAGCTATCCATAATACAAAAGGTAAGAAATTATTTCTTCTATGATTAACTTAAAAATATTTTTATTTCTATCTCCTTTACAGTTAACATTTATAGGTATAGAGAAATTTTCAAATAAATTTACTAAAAATATTATAATCAAATAATGTTTTATAGTTTTTCATTGATTACGGTTTTATTAATTTTTTTAATCCTATATAGTTAGTGGGTAAAGAGAGAAGTTTCATCTCTATAGTTGGAGCATGAGCCCAATAGTTTATTTAACTTACCTTACTGCGTTTCAAAGGATTAAAATTTAACTTCTTAGACTCCCAAAGTCCATATTTTATTATAAACTACCTCTGCTAAATTTACCAGGCCGCACCTTCCGGTACGCCTACTTTGTTACGACTTACTCCAGGTTTTACCCCGCAGGTGACGGGCGATGTGTACGCAATTCAGAGCTTATTTCATAAAATTTTTCTTTTATTTTATTACTATTAAGTCCTATTTCAAATTCTTTTTCATAGAAGTATTCATATCTGTGAATTATTACTTAATAGTATTGTAGCCCATTCTCTCCTTTTTATAGGCTCCATCTCGATCTGACATCTTTCTTTTATGAAGAAACCTTGTCTTCTAACTTACAGTGAAAACTTAATGACGATGATATAGAAGCTGGTAGTACAAAAAAAGGTTAGGTATAACGCGGATTATCATTTTCTTCAAACAGGCTCCCCTAATCAGAACTAAATTGCCGCCAAGTTCTTTGTTTCTCAAAGATTTCCTTCTTACTCCACCAGCATTAACTTTCTTTTTAGAGAATAACGGGATATCAAAACCCGGTCTCCATCTCAATCTTGACGGTCTCTCTCATAAAAAAGATTCGCAATAAGATTAATTTCCACATTAGATTCTTAGAACTTTTCATTTTCATAAATTTGATTTCCGTGTTAAGCTACTTAATATTTTAAGAAAACCATCCGTTTAACCGCGACTGCTGGCACGGTATTTTCGTCAGTTTGTTTATATTTGGTTCAATCACCTTTTTAGGCATAGTTAAATATTTATTACTGCAGATGTGATGCTACTCAACGAACATTTTACCTAGCAAAAATAGGTCATTTTCCATTTCATGAAAGTAAATATAATGAAAAGAATACTTATCTTTTATGGATCTTCACCGGGACGCTATAATAACTGGCATGTATAATCCTTTACTGCCTTAAAAATAAAAACCAGAACCAAATTCTTCAGGTAGTTTATTAAGAGAAGGAATTTAACACTTCAATAAAACCTCTTCAAAGTTCAGTTATACTTTAACTATCTTAATACTTTGTTTATAGTTAGATATTAACCTTTATTCCGTTTTTGGAAATTTGTAGAGAGAAAATCTACCGTTTTATTTAAACTATAAAAGTGGCTTTATAGTGTATATTAGCACATTAGATTGCAAGTCTAACCGAGAATTTTATTCTAAGGCTTTAAGAAAAGTTTATTTAAATAAACATCAATGCATCGTAAGAGCATCACTTTTTTAGCTATTTTCCTATAAGAGGGATCAATACACCCGTAACTGGTTTTACAAACCAACACCTGAAACTCGGACACCTTATAATTCTCAAAAGATTACAATTGTAACATCTCTTGTGCCTAAAACAAGTATTTTGTTTAAACTACTTCTGAATAATGAGGGCATTTTGCCCAACCTAGGAACGCAAATCCAAAATTATTTTTTAACTACCACTATAAACTAGAAAAAAGAGTAACGAACTCCTAATTTGAAATTCAAATTTTCATGGTATACTTTTACCTATTTTCTAGGTTGAAGTTCAATGTTTGAGCATTTGGCCGTTAACCAAAGAGCAGTGGGATAAATACCTACCAACCTAATACTACATTTATAGTGAAATATAAATTTATAGTAGTTAAAAGATAACAAAGGACTTAAAATCCTTTATTGAAGGTGAAACCCCTTCCTATAATTATATGGTTTTAAGGGTTATAAATAAAAATCTTTCGACGATTTTAACTGTAATAAATCTTATTCTTTTAATTATACCTGTTCTTATAGCAGTGGCTATTCTAACTTTACTTGAGCGTAAGACTTTAGGTTATATGCAGTTTCGGAAGGGACCAAAACTTGTTGGACCTATAGGGCTCTTACAACCCTTCGCGGATGGACTAAAGTTATTTATTAAGGAAAATTTTAAGCCATCCAACTCAATGCCTCTATTTTTTATTTTGTCCCCTCCTATATTCTTCTTTATCAGAGTTTTTTTATGAAGAGTAGCTCCAATTTTATCTAGAGGAATTAACGTTATATTATCTCTTTTGCTTATAATTACTTTTTCTAGATTATCAGTATATGCAATTTTGGGAGCAGGATGAGCTTCGAATTCAAAGTACGCTCTTCTTGGTGCCATCCGAGCTGTGGCACAAACAATTTCTTATGAAGTTAGATTCGGACTAATCTTATTACCCCTACTGATAATAATAGGCGGATGAAGATTATCTTTGTTTATTAATATTCAAAGTACAAGTATGTGGTTAGTTTTTCCCTGTATCCCTTTATTTGTTACTTGGTTTATATCTTCTTTAGCTGAAACTAAACGTACCCCTTTTGATTTGGCTGAGGGGGAGTCTGAATTGGTCTCAGGTTACAAAGTTGAGTACGCAGGTGCCCCATTTGCTTTATTTTTTATAGGAGAATACGCTAAAATAATTTTTATTAAACTATTAACTGTAATAATGTTTTTTAGATCACAATTTTTGAATATAGAGATAATTAATATTGTTACAATAGCTATTAAGACTTCTTTCTTTGTCTTCTTATTTCTTTGAGTACGAGCTTCTTTTCCTCGAGCTCGTTATGATCAGTTAATGTCTCTAATGTGGAAGAAATTTTTGCCCATTACCATAGCTCTTCTGATGTTTTATTATAGTATTATACTGATTTTCCAAAGATTGCCGCCTCATTATTAAGGTAAGACCCTACCGGCAGGGAAAACTAGCCGATAACTAGTTTTTAGTTAGTTCGAATCTAACCTTATCTTCATGAAAAGTATATTATTATATACCGGGACACTGATTTTTAGGACTGTTGGATGTTTTACCTCGAAGAAATGATTGGTTATTTGGTTTTGAATAGAACTAAAAAGTTTAGCTCTAATTCCAATTATTAGATCTAAAGTTAAATCTCGTTCAATTGAGTCTACCACAAAGTATTTTTTATTTCAAGCAATTGGTAGAGTTGTTCTTCTTTTAGGGGTTCTACTCCGTCTCTTCGTAAATGGAACTATTCTAATTGAGGGGGATTATAGAGTTTTCAGAATTTCTATTATTATTGTAGCCGTTGCCTTGAAGATGGGTATATTTCCCAAACATTATTGATTTGTAGACGTTATGCAAGGGGTGAAACTTATGACCGGGTTTTTCTTATCAATTATATCTAAGATTGTCCCCCTCTATGTCATTATCGTAATTAGAAAATCCTCTAAAAGAATTCTTTATTTATTTATAGGAACTATTTCTGTAATTGTAGGGTCCTCATTTGGTATCCAGCAGACGCAACTCCGGAAGTTGATAGCCCTCTCTTCCGTAGCTCATCTTGGTTGAATGATTATTCTTTTCTCTACGACTCATAAAGGAACCCTTGGAGCCTTAATATTTGTTTCTTATATATTGATGACTCTTCCACTGTTTTGGATAGGCAAAAAGTTTTCTCTCGAGAACCTATCAAAGACATCTAGAGTAAAAATAATGAGAACAGTATCTTTACTGATGATTATTAGAATTCTTTCCATGGCTGGCTTTCCTCCCCTTTTAGGGTTTTTTTATAAGTGAGTTATGCTTTCTTTTATATCTAAAAAAGGAAACTATTTAGTTGTCTTTTTGCTTATAGGTGCTAGACTTTTGTCACTTTTTTTTTATATCCAGCTATGTATAAGATTTTACTTCAAAATTTGGCCTAAGACTAAGACTCTTTTAGTTAGAGAATATTTTTCCCATCAAAGAATATTTTTCTTTACCAGGATAGTAATTTTATCAAAAGTGCTAGTTTGTTTAGCCGTATGGTATTTACCTATTCTTTCTGTGAAATGATCCATATAGGAATTTAGTTAATTTATAACATTGGTCTGTCGGTTCGAAATAGTGGCACTGAACGCCACAATTCCTTATGAAACTTCCAATACGAAAGGAACACCCTGTTGTTAAGATAGCTAACAGCTCTCTGTGAGACCTTCCTACCCCTAGAAAATTATCGAGTTGGTGGAAATTTGGATCTCTTATAGGGTTGTGTTTAGGAGTACAGATTGTGACAGGTATATTTCTTGCGATGCACTATACTGCCGATATAACTATGGCTTTTTCATCAGTTAGCCATATCTGTCGAGATGTTAAATATGGATGATTGTTACGAAAAATTCACGCTAATGGAGCATCAATGTTTTTTATTTGTATTTATTTCCACATGGGTCGAGGACTTTATTACGGATCATATATTAATCAAATGACTTGGAAAATAGGAGTGGTATTGTTTTTACTGTCCATCCTGACAGCTTTTTTTGGATACGTTCTCCCTTGAGGGCAAATGTCTTTTTGGGCTGCCACGGTGATAACTAATCTTGTTACTGCTGTCCCTTATATTGGTACAGATATTGTTCAATGGATATGAGGGGGATTTTCAGTAGACAAACCGACCCTTCACCGGTTTTTTGTTTTCCATTTTCTTTTTCCCTTTGTCTTAGCTTTTTTGAGCATTCTTCACCTTTTGTTTTTACACGAGACAGGATCAAAAAATCCTCTAGGGATTTCTTCAGATTATGATAAGGTTACTTTTCATACTTACTTCACTTCCAAGGATTTGGTTGGGTTTATTATTTTTATATTAGCCTTAAGAGTCTTAGCTCTGTTATATCCAACTGCACTTAGAGACCCTGAAAAATTTATACCAGCCAACCCGCTCGTTACTCCTCCACATATACAACCTGAGTGATATTTTTTGTTTGCCTATGCAATTTTGCGTTCTATTCCTAAAAAGTTAGGGGGAGTTATAGCTTTAGTGATGGCTATATTAGTTTTGTTTTTAGTACCAATTTTGCACTTAAGACCTCAAAAATCTAATAATTATCGTCCTCTCAGACAGATTCTTTTCTGATTGTTTGTGGGAGATTTTTTCTTGCTCACTTGGATAGGTAGTCAACCAGTGGAATACCCCTTTATTGCCCTAGGACAAGTTGCGTCTCTCTACTATTTTCTAAAATTTACTATATTCATGCCGAGAATAAAAATTTTAGAAAAGAGAATTTGAAAATGCCTTGAAAGCTATAAGCGACCTATCTTGTAAATAGGGAGAAGCTGTATGATCACAGCTCAAGACTAGGACTCTCAAATGAATCTGGGTAGCTTCACTCTAATTTTGTTATGATATTATTTCACCAAGTAATTACCAAGTAATTACTTG